CCTCTCCAATATATATTGGAACTTTTCACGTACAAAGGATTTACTTGTTACTAATATAATCTAACCCCTATTCTTCTTTAGATCTACTTATTTCACTCCGATAGTATCATAAATCGAGTCAATGCATAGGAAATGAATGCATTTTCATACTATTAGGTTAAGTGAAATAGATAAAAAATATAATTCAGATTATACCTCATTACTTTTTTACTGGATCTTACGGAGCCTATTCATGCAGGATATGATCGAGTTTGATCATAGAAAAAATTCTCTTCAAGTGAAACCAGCCTATCCTCTGTAGGGGCCTTGCGTGGTAGTTGGAATAAAGACACATTGAATTGTAAATTCAAATGTGGCAGATAAGAAAAAGTTATATATCTGCGTGGCCCAATCAATAGTTCAAGTCATACACTCCCATAATCCATTTTTTCTTCGTAGAGTTCCCTTCTACTATTTATATTTATTTTATTCGTGTATTTAATAAAATAATAATAATCTAATTTTAGAAAATTGAAGGGAAATATCCAAATACATGTCTTATTTTTCAAAATAAGACATATTTGTAGCAATGAAATATCTTACTCCCCAAAATAATTAATGATTGATTACAAATATCTATGATCCATATTCACTATAAAGGACCAGAAATGCCTTGCTTACGTATCATTGGAAAGTGCATTAACATAAATACGGCAGTAAGAAGAGGTAATACAAAAGTATGTAAACTATAAAAACGAGTCAAAGTAGATTGTCCCACACTAGAACTTCCGCGTAATAATTCTACCAAAGACGATCCTATTACAGGAATAGCTTCGGGCACACCTGTTACAATTTTTACTGCCCAATAACCAATTTGATCCCAAGGTAAGGAATAACCAGTTACACCAAAAGATGCGGTTAATACAGCCAAAACTACACCGGTAATCCAAGTTAATTCGCGAGGTTTTTTAAAACCACCTGTGAGATACACACGAAATACGTGTAGGATCATCATTAAGACCATCATACTTGCCGACCATCGATGAACTGATCGGATTAACCAACCAAAGTTTGCTTCAGTCATAATATATTGAACTGAAGCAAAAGCTTCAGTAACGGTTGGACGATAATAAAAAGTCATAGCAAATCCAGTCGCTACTTGGACTAAAAAACAAGTAAGTGTAATTCCTCCTAAACAATAGAATATGTTCACATGAGGAGGAACATATTTACTGGTTATATCATCGACAATCGCCTGAATCTCAAGACGTTCTTCGAACCAATCATAGACTTTATTGAGATAGGTAAATTAAGGGACCCCCCCCCAAGAACCGTATGTGAAAATTTCATCTCGTACGGCTCAAACAAAAATACCCAAATACTGGTTATAATGAAAACAGATATGTGTAATAGAAAGTTTGAAACTTTTTACCTTAATCCTATAATTCAAATCTTTTCTGAAGATAAGAAAAAATAGAAATTCAAAAGCTATTATTTGTGGTTATAATGCCAAAATCTCAAGTCGGCTCACTCGTATTTATCTTGATCTTTACTTACAGGCCTCTTGAATATTCTATTATTTTATTTACTTCCATTTTTGATTTGTGTATAATGTAATTTGACTGCTGTCTTTTTTATTATTATTGATAGAAATTCTCTTGTTAAGATCATATGAATCAATTTTAAAAACATCAGATTCATATCATAACCACGATGATTCAAAAAAACCTTTAATCGAAGTCCAAAAATTCTCTGAGTAAGAACCGCCGGATCATCACTTATTCAATGAATAAATATAATGCAAAAATTGAAAGAAACATTTGTCCTTTAATTAAAATAAAGGTAAGCAACGGAAGTTTGAAAGAATTCAATTTTTTCAACTTATTCTTCCAACTCTTTAAAAAGTTTTTTTTAAGTCCAGTTACAAGGTCTAAATATTTAGTATGAATCATAGTTCTAATATTTTAGAATCTATTTTCTATATTCCGTGTTCCAGATACTAGAATAAATATCTGACGGGATAAAACCATCTTTCTTTATCAAGATGACAGATCCATTTTATGTTCTGTACTATCAACAAGATCAATTCTAACAAGTCACACACTCATATTCCGGAAATACAAAACAAAGAAGTTCCACGATCGAACTACCAAATCAAAATGGAATAGGCTAACGAGAAAAAACCTAAATGCTTCGCTTTTTTTTATTGAAAAGTAAGCTAGTTACTCTATTCTTGTGAATCTAATTCATAGAAATTCCGTCCAATAAAATGGACGAATTATAAATCTCCAAAATAATAGATAGAAATATCGCAAATAAAGCCATTGCAACACCCATCAAAGGAGTAGTTCCCCATCCCGGAGCTACTTTACCATATTCTGAATTTAATGGTTTTAATAAATCCCCTACAACAGTTCGTCTTGGACCAGACTTAGAACTACCCTCAACGGTTTGTGTAGTCATAAATCCTATTTTTTATTCATTGAGATCTGTTGACTTTGTATACCATTCCACTGTAAATAAAGGATCTTATCCTATAGATCTATTGTGGTCTTGAAATTTGAAAATGAGAAAACTGATAATAATGGAAACAGCAACCCTAGTTGCCATCTCTATATCTGGTTTACTTGTAAGTTTTACTGGGTATGCTTTATATATTGCTTTTGGGCAACCCTCTCAACAACTAAGAGATCCATTCGAAGAACATGGAGATTAATTGAAGTAATGAGCCCAAAATATTTTGGGCTCATTACTTCAATTAAGATAATGAAAAATCATTTCATCTTTTTAGTTGGAACTTTAGGGGGTTCTCTAAAAAAGATAGCGAAAAAAATGATTCCTAAAGTCGAGACTAAAAGGAATGTATAAACCAATGCTTCCATAGATTTGATCGTGGTTTACAATTAATTATAATAGCTTTCATACCTGTTTATTGTTTATTTTATTGGGTATGATCTCCCAAATCAAAATAAAAAAAAGAACAACAAAGTGCAATGATTCAAATTAAGATTCTTCTGGTTCTCTATGTCAAATGAAAATCATAACAAAAACAAAAAAAAGTCGAAAAGAAGCAAAAAAATGTTCTATCAGACTACCTGTCTTCTTGTAGTTGGATCTCCAAGTTTTTGGAATGCTCCAAATTCCACTTGAGCATCCAAATCTGGATCGATACCAGCAAAAACATCTCGGAACAAAGTTCTAGCACCATGCCAAATGTGACCGAAAAAGAAGAGCAGAGCAAACGAAGCATGTCCAAAAGTAAACCAACCCCTTGGACTGCTACGAAAAACACCATCCGATTTCAAAGTAGCACGATCTAATTCAAAAATTTCACCCAATTGAGCACGTCTAGCATACTTTTTCACAGTAGCAGGATCACTATAACTGACTCCATTGAGTTCGCCACCATAGAACTCAACAGTTACACCTACTTGTTCGACACTATATTTTGATTCTGCCCTTCGAAAAGGAACATCGGCTCTAACAATTCCGTCTCCGTCTACCAAAACAACCGGAAATGTTTCAAAAAAAGTAGGCATACGACGTACAAAAAGTTCACCCCCATCTTTATCTCTAAAGATAGGATGTCCTAACCAACCTACGGCTATTCCATCTCCATTGTCCATTGAACCTGCTCTAAACAATCCCCCTTTTGCTGGATTATTGCCGATGTAATCATAAAAAGCTAATTTTTCGGGAATTTTAGACCAAGCTTCTGATAAACTTTGATTTTCGGCTAGCCCAGCACCAACTCTTCGATATATTTCTTGCTGGAAGTATCCTTGATCCCATTGATAACGAGTGGGACCAAATAATTCGATGGGGGTAGTTGCTGAACCATACCACATAGTTCCCGCAACAACAAAAGCTGCAAAAAAGACAGCAGCAATACTGCTGGAAAGGACGGTTTCAATATTTCCCATACGCAATCCTTTGTATAGACGTTGGGGTGGACGCACACTAAGATGGAAAAGACCCGCTAATATGCCCAATGTTCCTGCTGCAATATGATGAGAAGCTATTCCCCCCGGAACAAAAGGATCAAAACCTTCCACACCCCATGCGGGATTTACGGATTGTACCCTTCCAGTTAATCCATAAGGATCGGACACCCATATTCCAGGACCGTACAATCCTGTTACATGAAATGCTCCAAAACCAAAACAAGCCACCCCTGCAAGGAATAAATGAATTCCAAAAATTTTGGGCAAATCCAAAGAAGGTTTTCCGGTACGTTCATCACAAAAAATTTCTAAATCCCAATAAACCCAATGCCAGATAGCCGCTAAAAAGCACAAGCCCGAAAACACAATATGTGCCCCGGCTACACCTTCGTAACTCCAAATACCCGGATTCGTTATAGTCCCTCCTGTGATATTCCAACCGCCCCACGAATTGGTTATTCCTAAGCGAGTCATGAAGGGTATAACAAACATACCCTGTCTCCACATTGGGTCAAGAACAGGGTCAGAAGGATCAAAAACTGCTAATTCATATAGAGCCATCGAACCAGCCCAACCAGCAACCAGAGCTGTATGCATTATATGGACAGAAAGCAAACGGCCCGGATCATTTAATACAACAGTATGAACACGATACCAAGGTAAACCCATGAAAATACCCCTTTTATATCAACAAAAAATAGACACTATGTAACTTTATTGCATTGGAAAAAACTAAACTATATTATGGACCCTCGCTTTTTAATATATTATATCGAAGAAAGGATTAATGTTTGTTCTAGTTTTTTATTATATTAATAGTGGAACAATCCTATTTGTAGAAACAAGAAGAAGCAGATCTATTCTATACCCGATAAGTAACAATACGCAATGGTGGGGGAGGGGTTGACAATTTTCTCTATGAGTGTTTAAATAAGTAAATGCATACATATTCGTTTATCAACTCAAAGACCCATTCGTAACAATTTTCATTTATCCTTATTTAGCCCCCCTCTTTTTTTGATTTATAAAAAATACAAAAAACGAATCATTTTGAACACAATAAACACATTCTTACGTTTCCACACTAAAGTGAGATATATGACTTTATTTTTTCTCTATTTTATGCCCATTGGTGTTCCAAAAGTATCCTTCCGAACTCCCGGAGATGGAGATGCATCTTGGGTTGATATATAGTGCGACTTGTCAGATATATTGGGTCATATGGAATTTTACCATTCTCCCCCGATCGAGATATCCTCTCTTTCACCCCAAAAAAGAATGATTGAATCATCCAAAATTTGGAGCGTGAAGTGTAATAAAATTCAATTCGATCAATTTTTTAGTTTTTGAAAGGAGGTATCCAGATTACTATTCGAAATTTAGAAAAATTTATGGTTAGCTTAGTTGAAGTTGAACTAATAAAACGAAATACCCAGGCTCTGTTAAAAAAAAAAAAATTGGTAATATATCTACGATTACTAATTTTATCACATCATACATTATTACATTACAAAAAATAGGAAATAATAAATTTTGAAAAGAGAGAGAAGTCATAACAAAAAAACATAGTATTGTAATATTTGTCCTATATGTGCAAATAAAAATCGGGCAGATCTTTACTCAGAGCAGAAAAGAAACCTAAAAGAATTGAAAAAGTCCATTCAGAAACAAGAAAATTACATTGTGATTGGAGTTCAATCTCGATGAAAGCAATACATCAATGAGAAGTTCATTCCATAAATGAAATACATTTTTTTCGTTAAAAGCTCAAATAGATTCATTATGAAAAGGCAAAAGAGTTGAAATCGACACATTGATTCCTTTTTGTTTATATAATTTTTGATGAACCGTATGCATCAAAAGGTGCATGTACGGCTCTTAAGGGATAAAATTTAATCCTAATCAATCGACTTTATCGAGAAAGATTACTTTTTTTAGGCCAAGAGGTTGATAGTCAACTATCGAATCAACTTATTGGTATTATGCTGTATCTCAGTATAGAGAGCGATAACAAAGATTTGTGTCTGTTTGTAAATTCTCCGGGTGGGTGGGTAATACCTGGACTAGCTATTTTTGATACTATGCAATACATAGAACCAGACGTACAGACAGTATGTATGGGATTAGCCGCTTCAATGGGATCCTTTCTTTTGGCAGCAGGAGAAATTACCAAACGTCTAGCATTCCCTCACGCTTGGCGCCAATGATTCTTTTATTTTAGAATATATATATAAAGACTATACCTTCGCCATAAAAGTACTTAAGTAATAATAGCATGGTACTTCGAATTCGATATATATATATATTTGTTTTTTAAACCATTGGATTATATATAGAAAGAGTAGTATGAAAGAGAGGGCATTTATGATTTTATCTGATCTATCAGAAACCTAATTTAGTTTTAGTGTCACAGACTTTTTTTTGTTTTTAGTTTTCTCATACCAGAAAACTTTTAACAATATTTATTTCTAACAATATTTCTTTTAATTAAATTAAAAGAAAAAACATATGATAAAAAAAAAAACAAGAAACTTTCGGATTGCTGAATAACAAACAAGACAAAATAAGAAAACAACGGAACCATCATAGTAATTTATAAAATACTCAAAAATAAAAAGGAAGGTTGGTTATTGTATCGTTTATCATTTAAAAATATGGATACAAAATACCCAGTAGATTTGATTTATACTTTTTTTTCGTCGATTGACGAAAAAAAAATCCATAAACGGATAAAAAAATTCATAGAAGAAAAAAAAGAAATTGCGTACGTGGAAAAGCCGTATGCATCAATACGCAGAAAATGCTTGTACGGTTATTAAATGTTATCTTTGTTCATTTATTTCCTTATTTTGTATTTATCCTTTTCACCTTAGTTTGAGGAATAAAGAAGATATTTACCAATATTGGAGAAATCCTCATCAAAATCTTTATTAAGATAAAGGAAACACTTATTAAGTTATATAATCAGGGTAATGATCCACCAACCCGCTAGTTCTTTTTATGAAGCACAAACGGGAGAATTTATCCGGGAAGCGGAAGAACTACTGAAATTGCGTGAAACTATCACAAGGGTTTATGCACAAAGAACGGGCAAACCCTTATGGGTTGTATCCGAAGATATGGAAAGGGATGTTTTTATGTCAGCAGTAGAAGCCCAAGCCCACGGAATTATTGATATTGTAGCAGTTGAATAAAAAAAAATGAGTAAGAAAAGTTCTTATCAAATAAAATACAGGATTTGAGATTTCATTTTATCTTCTTACTATTTTCAATTGAATTTCAATATATTTATTGAATACAATATTTCTATTAATAGAATATAAAGAATATAAGTAATTCATAATTATCGGGTTAGGATTGATCTAAACCGGCTCATTATATATATACGACCCAACATGCCAACTATGAAACAACTTATTAGAAACACAAGACAGCCAATCCGAAATGTCACAAAATCCCCCGCTCTTCGGGGATGCCCTCAACGACGAGGGACATGTACAAGGGTGTATGTGCGACTCGTTTAGATCATATACTAAGAAAAAAAGGGAAGTCCTTTTTTTCAGTCTTAAGGATCAATTAAGATAGTGTGAATGGAAGAAATACATTCACACTATCTTAACTTAAATAAAGATCTATTTTTTGAATATTATTTATTAATATTAATAAAATAAACAGTCTTCTATAATGTATCAAATTTATGGTTTTTATTGGTGTAAACCTAATCACCTCAATTTGCAATTTAAGATGATAAAAACTTTCCCATTGGTAACAAATAGTTATTCATTAAGCGGGGGAAATATTATTAAAAGAAAATTTGACCCTTAATTTATTTTGCAAGAACGGAATAATAGGGTCAGCTGTCCAGCTAATCTTCATATTTAAATACCGTTACTATATAACTAGATTTCGTTGTGAAAAACCTATTACTAGATATTTCATGGGTAGAGCCAAAGAGTGTCAACTATACAGGTTAACAATAACATTGATTAAATAAGGAAGAGGCTCCGGTGTATAGAGAAGACCTAGCCGTTTAAAAAAATAATCATAGAAACGATGGAACCCATTTTTTTATCTATGTACTATTTAATTTACTATGTTTTTTGGTACCCAGTTTGATACTTAGTATCAATAAAATTTCTTATTTCAAGGTGAAATACTTAGAAAAAAATGAATTGTGGTTGGGAAGGTTATAGTAGCAAAAGCCGTTGGAATTTTTTTTTTTTATACATTGGAAAAATCCATTTTTGTTATTAATAAACTAGAAAAAAAAAAGAATAACTGAAAAAAAAAATGAAATAGTTATTCACTAGAATCTCATTTATTCAATGACCAGAATTAAACGAGGATATATAGCTCGGAAACGGAGAACAAAAATTCGTTTATTTACATCAAGCTTTCGCGGAGCTCATTCAAGACTTACTCGAACTATTCCTCAACAGAAAATGAAAGCTTTGGTTTCAGCTCATCGAGATAGAGATAGGAAAAAGAGAGATTTTCGCAGTTTATGGATTAGTCGAATAAATGCAGTAATTCGCAAGAATCCAAAAGAATACTGTATTTACAAGAATTTGATATATAATTTATATAAGAAGCAATTGCTTCTTAATCGTAAAATCGTTGCACAAATAGCTATATTAAAAGAGAATTGTCTTTTTATGATTGCCAACGAGATCATAAAAACCAAAATTCCCCGGAGACTGAACTCCGGGAAGATATAGAATAGGAATTTGTATGATAAAATAGAATTCATATGATAAAGTTATCAAAATAAACAACTTCACTCAATAAAACAAGATTTATTCTTTTTCACTGATTATCCTTTTTCTTACAACATAACAACCCCAATCGAGTAGTTTTTAAACAAAACATCAATCCTCGTTTGATTTGAGTTTAGATTCAAATTAAAATGAAAGAGTAACTCTATTTTTTTTTTTTTTAAAAGCAGTAGTAGTTCTAGTGGTCGACTCGCTTTTTTCAAATTGTTTTTCATTATTAAGAAAAGGTAACGAAGATAAAATACGAGCTTGTTTTATAGCAATCGTAATTAATCGTTGTTGTTTTAAGGTCAATCTATTCACGCGTCTAGATAATATTTTTCCTTGTTCACTAATAAATCGACTAATTAAACCCATGTTTTTATAATCAATTTGGTCCCCCGATCCAATCGGGGGCAAACGCTTACGAAAAGATCGCTTGGATTTAAGAAAGAGTCGTTTAGATTTATCCATGATTTTTTTGTTTATTCCTATTCCAAAAATAGCATTTCTAAAAAAAAAGAAATTTTGATTATATATGTTGTTTTATAATGAAATCTATATCATTTATATATATATATATATGATATATATGTATATAATTTTGAATTCAATTCTATACATATATGAAAAATAGATCATTTTGGATGATATGCCCCTTAGTTGGAAAGGTAACATATATATCTCTATTTCTTAATTTCTGCGTGAATCATATGTTTGCAACAACAGGGACAGAATTTTCTCAATTCCAATCGACTAGGCGTATTGTGTCGATTCTTTTGAGTAATATATCTGGAAATACCCGTTGATTCCTTATTAACACTCTTTTGATCACAACTGGTACATTCCAAAATAACAGTTACTCTGATATCTTTACCCTTCGCCATGAACCTCCTTTGGGTTTTTAATTCACTTAACTCTTCTATTTTCGGATTCGAAACAAAGAAAAAGAAAGGAACGAAAAAAAATAAAAATTCATAATTCGAAATAAGATTATGAAATATTTTGTTCCAATTAATGTAGTACAGTAATAATTAAGTAATACAATGATTTTGAACTATATTTCGTTTTCAATCGCAGTACAATATTTTAGTTTTTCATTTAAGTATCTTGTATGATATTGTTGCCCCCCCTATCTATTCCGTTTCGATTTCTGGTCTCACTCTATTATTAATAGAAATGGAATTGAATTCTTAATTCAATTCCATTGAAGCCCGAACCAGATTCTGAGTTTCACTGAGGCCCAATCTACTTTTATTATTTATCTTTTCTAACTTATTCGAATTCTAAAAAAGAAGAAATAAAGAAGAGGGGATTAATTACAGATATTGAATTGGATCCATAATTTTCTTTAACCCTCCCCGTGCCAATAACTAGAATGAAAAAAAAGGAAATATCAATGCATCTGGGAAAAAACGATTGATCTCTATCAAGAGACCCGCCAAAGCTCCGAACCATAGAGTACTTACTACTGGTGCCACGGAAAGATATGTTTTTAGATCTCGCATTTCAAATCCTCCTTTTTTTTTTTTAAAAAAGTATTTTATTTTGATTTGATTCTATTATTTATTAATATTATTTTTCATAATTAATAGTTAACTTTAATTTATTATTATATTAATTAAAAGTTATTCTTTTATTAAACGAATATCTTTAATTATTCTATTTTTTATTTGTAATATTATTATTAATAATAATATTTGATAGTTAGATTCTAATATATATTATTCTTTATTCTTATTATACTCTATATATAGTCTCTTTTTTATTTAATGAAATATTCTTTTTCATATTCTTTCTATATTATAGGAAATAAAAAAAAAAGAAAGATGATAAGATGATATATATCAACAAAGAAAAAAAATGTGGAAACCAAGACAAAGATTCTTTACAATGACACTGAAAACCAATGGAAAGGGATGTAGCGCAGCTTGGTAGCGCGTTTGTTTTGGGTACAAAATGTCACGGGTTCAAATCCTGTCATCCCTATCCTTACCTATTATTTATCATATGATATTACTTCTCATATAAACCATAAAAATGGACCCATTGATCCCACTACATCTTGCATACATAAATTTATGTATGCAAGATGTAGTGGGATCAAATAAAAAAATGTATGGGAATAAAGCGCTCTTAGTTCAGTTCGGTAGAACGCGGGTCTCCAAAACCCGATGTCGTAGGTTCAAATCCTACAGAGCGTGATAGTTCAGATACAAATACGATAGAACGCTATTCCATTATTGTTAAATTGAGAACTACGCTGAAATAATTGAACAGCAGTATAAAGTCTGAATTTTTTGACCCCTTCGGATTAGGATTAAAACAAATTCATAAAGGATCAATAAACAAACGAGACATTAATGAATCAAAGGTCCAACTGATCACCTCGTCGGTATTGTAAATATGCAGTTACAAATAAGCCAGCCAAAGTAATAGGAATTAAACCTAACACGATTCCAAATAGAAAAACTTCAATCATTTTTATTTGTTCGAAAGAGAAAGAGGAAGGTAATATCTATCCTTAAATATTAGAATCTGTATTGATCATGAATCTTAATGTCCAAAAATTCGAAATTGACACGGTAAGGAACTATAGAATATTTGAAATATCTAAAAATTTCCAATGAATTGAATTTCAAAATTTCAATTCAAATAAGTCGTATTTTATTCAGACCAATAAATAGAACTAAGGTTATAGTTAAAACCGCTAGTAAAAAACCGAAATAACTAGTTATAGTAGGCATAAAAAAGCTAAATGAAATATGTTCTTTTTATACATATGTTTATAAAGTACTTCCCTAAATTTCCATTTTTTGAGAGAAAAAAAAGAAGATAAACAAAAATATCACTTGAAAGATCAAATTGAAAATTTGAAACTCATCAATTAATTATTACAGACGAAGGCAAATAAATATAGTGACATAGTTAAGAAATCAATTCATCATCTGTGACATCTACCCATTCTGTGATTCCAAATCAACAGATTTATTGAGTTGAGCAACTCATGAATTGAATAAGCTAATCAAATTAATGAATATTAAAACAAAAAAATAATAAGAATTTTGTTGTTTCAATTTATTTAACTTTGAATTAATATGAAATAAAATAGGAAAAAAATATCCATTTTGACTTCCTTTTTTTTATTGTATCTAATTTTTCTATTTTTTTTTTTAAACAAAAGAAGAGAGTTACCTTAAGATGCCCTTTACTTTTTTTTTTGACTTTTATTTTAATTCATTCTATTTTTTGTAGCGGATTCCATTCTTCTAATATATACAACGAGAAGAAAAAAGGTATCCAATCACTCAAAACTGTGGAACCACAGTTTTTTCTCTCCATATTTTTTTTTTTCAAAATTGGATTAATTGTTCTTTTTCTATCATCAAATAGTATCTATTACTGCTATTATTGTTACTTGTTACTGCACAACTAACCAATTCAATTCTTTCAAATGAAAATATATATATTTCGATTTGGTATTTAATTGAATTATAGAAATATAATAATTTCCTTTATGAATTAGAAGAAATCAATCCGTCATATTCATATTTTATCATGATCCTTAGTTTATAGTCCGAAACTAATAATGTAATATGGAGAACCCTTTTTTTATACTATTACTATCCATTTTTTTCATTCTCAAACTTTGAGAAATTTTCGATTGAGTACATCTAGATAACTCAGAAAGAAAGAACTTATCTAGTATTAGATTGTGCCACTGATTATAAAATTTCATTGCTGTGTTAGAAGAAGGATAGTTATACTGATTCGGTATACTCAAAAGACACCCTTGGTACAAAATGGACGATCTAACAAGGAT